CCATGGCCCCCTCTTCTTGGAAAGTAGTTACTACTTGAGCCACGGAGGATGCTCTTTGCCCGATAGCTACATAAACACATATTACATCTTGCCCTTTTTGATTGAGAATTGTATCTGTGGCTACTGCTGTTTTGCCAGTCTGTCTATCCCCAATAATTAACTCTCGCTGACCGCGCCCTATGGGGATCATCGAATCGATAGCAATAAGCCCTGTTTGAAGGGGTTCATATACGGAACGCCTGGAAATTATACCCGGAGCAGGAGATTCAATTAAGCGAGATTCCGAAGCGACAATTTCGCCTCTCCCATCAATAGGTTTAGCGAGAGCATTTATAACACGACCCAAGTAAGCCTCGCTCACGGGTATTTGAGCAATTCTTCCTGTTGCTTTTACAAAACTTCCTTCTTGTATCATCAGCCCATCGCCCATTAATACAATCCCAACATTTTTGGATTCCAAATTCAGAGCAATACCTCTAGTCCCTTCTGCAAATTCAACTAATTCACCTGACATTATTTCACCAAGACCTATAATACGAGCAATCCCATCCCCCACTTGAACTACGCGACCGATATTCTCAATTCCTACTTTCCTATTATATTGTTCAATACGTTCGCGGAGAATTTTATGAATTTCGTCGACTCGAAGGGTTGCCATTCTTGAATCTTTTTTTTTTCGCAAGCAAGGGGAAAAATAATGCCTAAATTCTAAACGAAAGTAGAAGTTCAAGGCCTAATAAATTTTATTATCTCTTCCATTCTATGGCCCCGAGAATGCCAATATTAGCACGAATCGTACGGAAATGTAACTCGGTATTCAAACAACTATTCAGAGTTCCTAGAGCTCCTTGTACGGCTTGTTGGAAAACCCGTTGTCGGACCTGATTCATCGCTCTTTGTTTTTCAAAATAAAGGGTTTCATTTTTAGACTTTTCTAATTGTTCCAAACTAATAGAAGTAGCATTAATCAAATTTACTTTTTCTCGTTCTATCTCAGAGTATCCATTCATTCGATACTCATCCGCTTCTAGTTCGACTTTCTGTAATCGAAGCCGAGCTTTTTCGAGTTGTTCAAGGGTGCCTCTACGCAATTCTTCCGAATTTCGAATAGTACTTAAGATCCTCTGTTTTCGATTATCTAATAAATCTTTTAATGAAAGTAGATTATCTTGCTATTAAGTTTACAACTTTTATGATCTCTTCCCGAACCAAACATGAATCTTTCGATTCATTTGGCTCTCACGCTCCTTTTTTTTTCTGTTTTGCTATGTATTATGGCTATTTCCATATTTTTTTTTTATGTAATGAGCCTATCCTCTATCCTCTTTTCTCTTTGTATTTCAATATACCGAAACTTATATAAGACTAGATAAATATTAAGAGGACTCTTCCGACTAGATAAAAATCTATCATGGTCAGCAAAGTTGTTTCTTTATTTGTGTTTGCTCTGTTAGTTAACAATTTCAATTTCATTAAGAAAAACAAACTAAATAAATGGAAAATGAAAATTGCTAGAATTCTTTTTTTTTTTTTCTTAAATCCAAAAAATTTCTCTTTTTTTTTATACACAGGTCGTCGATTCGGCATTGGAAAAAGGGCTGGGTGCCCTTCTAGTAAATAGTTCAAACCATTTTATCGATATGAGTGTTCTATATCAGATAAATTCTACACTAGCTATTTCCCGTTTAAAGCATTTGGATACTAATAAAGCATTTCGATACTAATATAGTTGTAGAAAGAGTACCCCTTTTTGCCTGGACTTCAAGCAGTTTAGCTTTAACCGTGTTAATGGTCTCACATTATTGGTCTATAGAGAATCAAAGTAAATTTACCAATGAGTCGCGAAATGCTATGGTTCTTCCATATGATTTCTGAAGTTATTCAGAAGTAATTCGTCGAGATCGTGCACCTTTATTTATCCCCAAAATACTAAAAAATATTCTAAAGTGCAGCCGGATAGATCCAATCTATTCTTGAAATAGACAACTCGCACACACTCCCTTTCCAAAAAAAATCAATACGCCAACCACTACAGTTAGATTTATTAGATTTGTTGCTAAAATATCGGTATTAAGCCCGAAACTCCCAGCGAATGGCCAGTGAGCTAAAAAAACAAAAGAATGGGTTACATTTTTCATATGCTCTCCTCTTATAGATAGGACGAACAAAGAAGAAAGTTTTTCGATCACTTACTTCGCTCGCCCCTTTTTTATCGGTTTTTTTAATGCAATTTTTTTAATGCAAATAGATTCAATCTAATAATTTCTTTTAGATTAAGTCTTAGGTTGCGTTTGACTTGTGAAAGATCTCCTTTGTTAAAATGTTCCAAAAATTCCTAAAATAAAAGGAAAAAGACTTTCCACGATCCTAAACTAAGGACGGGAAGGAAGAGGGCGAGCATATCTTCTACCTAAATTGATCATGCTCAAATCAACCCTTCCCGGGGTATTGTCTGTCCCGATAAATAAAAAATTCCTGGAATAATATAATAAATAAAAGTATTGATATACTTGGAATTACAGAAGCAAATACCAATTTACTAAAAAAAGAAAAAAGTATCTAATCTAAAGGACTCATTTTCTTTTTTAGGATTAAACAAAAGGGTTCGCAAATAAGAGCGCTAGTGCCACAACCAGTCCATAAATTGTTAAAGCTTCCATAAAAGCTAGACTAAGCAATAAAGTACCTCGTATTTTCCCTTCTGCTTCTGGCTGTCTCGCAATACCTTCTACAGCTTGTCCTGCAGCAGTACCTTGACCAACTCCAGGCCCAATAGAAGCAAGCCCTACGGCCAATCCAGCAGCAATAACGGAAGCAGCAGCAATTAGTGGATTCATGGTGAGTTCCTCGTGTCTAAAAAAAAAAAAAAAAGAAATGGTTAAGGATACAATCAACCAAGAAATTATTACTTTTCACTTCTAAATTCTATTGAAATGATAATATAAATCGTCCGAACTATTTCGAGATCTCGTTTTTAGTTTCTAATCATTAGAGGTTTGTGTAAATCCATATGATTTTCATTATTCTATTTCTCTTTCTTTCCAACCAACCACCCTTTCATTCCATCCTTTTTTTTACTCTTCGATATCCTTGAGTTCCCATTTTTCCCCTTCATCTAATCCATAATAAAAGAAAAAATACAGGAAGAACCCCTATTGAAATCGAACTAATCCAAATCCAATAGGAATCAAATTAAGGTATACAATTGATAACACTATGTTGCATAGAACTGGATATGGAATCCAATTCCATATAGAGGGGTATAGATCGGATTAGATAATGAATCTAACTTTGAAATAAAAAAAATCCTATATACATTTGTTTCCTCTATTTTGTTTGTGTATTTTCTCATTTTCTATTGAATCCAATTCCAAAATCATTCCGCACAAAAGATGACTGTCTTATAGACATTAAGGATATAGATCTAACCGGATTCCGCCCCCCCCCCTGAATGCATATATAATTTAACAATTCCGTAGTATAGTCTATTCTCTTTCCTACAACTCTAGGTTATATATTCATACGCATTTCGAACTAGTTAGTTTTCTAACCAGGAGGATTATCTGGAACCATGCATGAATTGGGCTAAGCTAAAAAAAAAGACTATTTCGAAAATTAGTCAATTCAATGATGACCTTCCATGGATTCACCTATATAGGCTGCGGCTAACGTTGCAAAAATAAGAGCTTGAATACCGCTTGTAAATAATCCAAGAAACATGACCGGTATAGGGACTACTAAGGGGACTAAAGAAACAAGAACAACAACGACTAATTCATCCGCCAATATATTTCCGAAAAGTCGAAAACTAAGCGATAATGGTTTTGTGAAATCTTCTAGGATGTTAATTGGTAAAAGGATTGGGGTTGGTTTAATATATTTCTCGAAATAACTCAATCCTTTTTTGCTAAGACCCGCATAAAAATATGCCGCTGATGTGAGTAAAGCTAAAGCAACAGTAGTATTTATATCATTCGTGGGCGCTGCTAATTCCCCGTGGGGTAACTCTATAATTTTCCAAGGTAAAAGAGCACCCGACCAATTCGAAACAAAAATAAAAAGGAACATAGTTCCAATAAAGGGAACCCAGGGACCATATTCTTCTCCAATCTGAGTTTTGCTTAAATCTCGAATAAACTCAAGAACATATTCGAAGAAATTCTGACCGTCGGTTGGGATGGTTTGTGGATTCCGAACAGCTATGATAACTGAACCTAGCAAGATAGTAATTACGACCCAAGAAGTGATGAGTACTTGGGCATGAATTTGGAAATCTCCTATTTGCCAATAGAAGTGTTGGCCTACTTCTACGCCTGATATATCATACAACCCCTTGAGTGTTTTAATGGAACATGGTGTAATATTCATATTGTCCTCTGATAAAAATTGAACTTCAAAAAAGGAATTCTTTTGATTCAACCATCTCTTTCTCAACTTAGCTGAAGTATTAATCTTATAATTTTATATTTAGGATACCAAGAAATCACATCAAATGATAATATATATCAATACCCTCTAATATATATCAATATTCCCCTTCTTTTATCTATGCAAAACAAAAAAGAATAGTAACTGATCCCATAAATCTACGTAGTTGCTTAAGAATTAACTATTCTTCTTAATCTTAATCAACGATTTCTTATATAGAGAGAACGGCCCTCACAAATTGCAAATACTAATTTGTTAAGAATCAATCGAATTGAAGTCATAGTGTCATCGTTGGCAGGAATCGATATATTCGCGAGATCTGGGTCACAATTTGTATCCACTAAAGAAATAGTAGGAATCCCCAAAATGGCACATTCCCGAAGAGCTATATACTCTTTTTGCTGATCAAGGACGATCACAATGTCAGGCAACCTCGTCATATATTTAATCCCGCCGAGATATCTTTGCAAGGTGGATAATTTTCTCTTTAAGATTGCCACATCTCTTTTTGGAAGATGGTGGAATTTTCCCATCTTTTCTTCCGCTCTTAAGTCTCTAAATTGAGAAAGTCTAGTTTTGGTAATCGACCAATTCGTTAACATACCACTGAACCACTTTTTATTAACATAATGACAACGAGACCTTATTGCAGCTGATGCTACTAAATCTGCTGTTCTTTTTTTGGTACCAACAATTAAGAAGCTTTTTCCCTGACTTGCTGCATCAAAAACTAAATCACAAGCTTCTGATAAAAAACGAGCTGTTCTAGCGAGATTTGTAATATGAGTACCTTTACGCTTTGCCGAGATGTAAGGGGCCATTTTTGGATTCCATTTCTTAATACCATGACCAAAATGAACTCCTGCTTCTATCATCTCTTTCAAATTGATGTTCCAATATCTTCTTGTCATTTTTTCCACACTTCCCTTTTTTTTTTTCTTTTTTTCGTCTTACCATTACGGAATTTATTTCTTTTTGAAGATTAAGAAAGAGCCGAAATATCTTGAAATAAATAATAATTGTTCCGATGGAACCTTCTACTCAGAATTGGCCATTGATACATGATATAAACATAGCCTTAATGAATTAACTGACTTCTTTTATTTAGTAAAATATGAAAATACAAAATCTAAAATCAGACCTGTTAGCATTCTAAGGTCAAAAATCTAGTTTAAATTAAACTCAAAAAAAATCTGCTTTATGTATCCTTAAATCGTATAAATGGGAGTAAATGGGGGTTCTGATGTCTCATAGAAATTGTTTGTTACGTCAGAATCAGAAGAAACTAATTCTGTATGGAGAAACAACATATCTCTCATTTCCGACGTGAATAGATTTTTTTTTTGAATTTCGAAATAAAGGTTCTTGTCTTGTGAGGAACGATGCACAAATTTTTGGAATCCGGTACCAACAGGTATAATTCCCCCCAGAACTACGTTTTCTTTCAGGCCTTTCAACCAATCAATACGACCTCGTAGGGCAGCTTTTGCTAAAACTCGAGCAGTTTCTTGAAAACTTGCTTCAGATATGAAACTTTGGGTATTCAGGGAAGCCCTTGTTATTCCCAATAAGATTGCCCGATAATAGATCGATTCATCCAAAGCACGCCCTGCTCGTTCCGCTCGCAATAGTCCTATTAATTCCCCGGGTAAAAAAACATTAGACATTCCATCTTCGGAAACCCGTACTTTTGATGTTACTTGGCGTATAATAATCTCTATATGTCTATTATGGATCTGTACCCCTTGGGATCGATAAACCTTTTGGATCTTATTAACCAAAGAGATACGACTTTGGGCGATGGTTAGCTCAGCTCCAATCAAGAATCCCCAGGGAACCCCAAGAATTCTTGGTATACGCTCATTCCAATCCTCAATTCTCCTTTCGAGATTCGGCGATAGTGAATCAATTGAACGTGCTTCGAATATTTGTTCTACTTTTGGAAGACCTTGCGTTATATCACTAGATCTCGATTTTTCATATATAAAGGTAACTAACCTATCTCCTTTGTAAAGGGTTTTTCCATAATGACCATGAACAGTTGCTCCTATAGTGGCCAAATAAGGCTTAGCTGCTCTTATAACAAAGGAGTCCATATTAACAATGTAAATTTGACCCGATTTTTTTATGTGTGATTTAAATAGACATACATTTTCACAAATAAATTGTCCAAGCTGAATTATTGCCAATGTCTCCTCCCATGAGTCATGATTGAGAAAGTGCCAATTCAAATGGAGTGCATTCAACATGATGTTACTGTCGAAATTCGAAATCCTTTTATTTTCATCTATTAAAGAATATTTAAGCCCTTGAAGTACTTGGAAGGTTTGTTTCAAATTGTCAAGGAACAAGTATTTTTTTAACAAGATCTGATTATGCGTTAATAAATAGTAAGATGAAAAAAAATTCGATATATTAGGTACAATAGCCCCTAAGAGCCCAAAAATATCTCGAATAGGAATTCTAGGATTCGATTCTTTTACTGCATTGGGATATTTTGAATTCTTGAATAAACCAATTCGAGAACAGTTGGATGCCGACAAAATCATCAAAGACAAAGATGGATAGTCTTTATTTCGATTCAACAAGGTGCCAATAGCTTCTTGATGTTGGCTAAGTGATTTAATCTTCGCCTTGGAATAAAAGGAATTGCTATTGTTGCGATCTAACCTATTATTGGGAATCGGTCCTGCACTTGTCCTATCATACCTTCTTCTTGTATATGAAATAGTGGACTTGACTAACTCAATTCTCAGGAAATCTCGAATCAGATCATTTGTTCTTAACTCAACAAGGGAAGCACGAGCCCCCTCTTTTTCTTCTTGTTCCCAATTCACTACCAAGCAAGTTCGAACGAATTGACTATTCGTGTGATAAATTCTTTGAGTTAACTTGCTATTTTCATGAGAAATAAAATTGACAAGTCGAAGTTGGAGATTATCCTCTTCTTGCAGGAGATCTTGCGGGAAAAGTCTTGCTAAATTTCTCCCTTCGTCCATTTCATATGCGACTGCAGGTCGAACCGAAACAAAATACTTTTCCTTGTTTTTGATAATTTTTTTCCGTTGAACATAAACCCAATTTTTTCTTTTTTTTGAGTTCTTATAATCTTTTTTTTCTCTTTCTGGTGGTATCAAACTGGCGCCGGATATCTTATCCGCCTCTTCAGGAAAATGAATATCTCCGGAAAAGATTTTTAGTTCCGTATGGCTTTTTTTTCTCTTCACTCGGACCAATCCACCTAGTCGACTTCTTGTATTTTTTGTGAGTTGTGTATCCACTCCAATAATACTATTGTCAAGTACCTTTAGCGATGAGGATCTTGGCAAGATATGCAGTTCTTGAAGAATGAAAAAAAACCGATCTACTTCTTTTTGGTATTTTAGACTAAATTCTTTTGTTCCTCGATGCTCAATAAAACCCTCTTTTTTTAAGATAGAATCTTCCTCTGGGCTCCCATATTCGTCCTCTGAGTCTTCTTCTGAGTCTTCTTCTAAAGCCCCATATTCGTTCTCTGAGCCATCTTCACGGCTCCCATATTCTTCTTCTGAGTCTTCCTCTAGAGTTCCATATTCGTCCTCTCGACTTTTATATTCGTTCTCTGGGTTCCCAGATTCTTCTTCTGAATCTTTCTCTAGAGTCCTATATTCGGCCTCTAGGATCCCATATTCATCTTCTAGGATTTCATATTCGTCCTCTAGAGTGCTATATTCGTCTTCTAGGGTTTCATATTCGTCCTCTCGGGTCCTATATTCATTCTCTAGGCTCTCATATTCGTCTTCTGAGTCTTCCTCTAGAGTCCTATACCCTTCCTCTAGGGTCTTATATTCTTCCTCTAGGGTCCTATATCTAAATTTAACAATTCCTGAACCCCTTTTGTCTTTTCTGTATCGTGGATCGTCAAAATAAGCAAAAATAGTATTTCTACGTAAAACACCCATAAAGGGTATTTCAATCGAAATCCCCAAACAGGATATTAGCTCTTTTTCTTGTTCTTGATGATATTGTAATGGAATGACGAACCTATTTCTTCGTTTTTTTGCCAACAAATCCGAATTATCTTGAAGAATAGAAGGATAGACAAAATTCCAATGATTGTTGGACACGATTCGATCTGGCGTTAAATAATCAAGAATTTCCTTATCTTTTTTACCAAAAGTATCCAACAGTCTATGGCTTACTTGATCATTAGCCATTGAGAGGTCAAAGATATATCTTCCGTCAAGAGAAAAAGAATACGTATTCATTTGATCTTGATCCTTGTGCAGCGAAAAGGATGCTATACTGGATCTGCACATACTTACTGACAATATCCATAAATGGCTTGTTTTTGGTAATCGACGAAGATTACCATATTGATATTCGGGCGCATGGTAAACATCAGTACTCCAGTGCATTTCCCCGTCTGATTCGGAATAAATATGCTTTTGTACCTTTTCTTTAAAATGCAAAGTGGACGTTCCGGCACGAATCTCTGCAATTACTTGTTCGGATTCTACATATTGGTCATTTTGTACTAGAATCAAGCTTTTTAACGGAATATTCACACTATGTAGAATATCTTGACTCTGAATAGTTACACGCAAGTCTATATAGCATAGAAAAGCAGGCTGCCCATGACGGGTACGTGTGGGGTGAACCAAATTCTCATTGAATTGGATTTTTCCATTCGAGGGGGATCGTACAAGGTCCGCAGTACCCCCTGTGAATACTCCACCGGTATGAAAAGTTCTTAATGTTAGTTGAGTCCCTGGCTCCCCGATTGATTGACCCGCAATAATACCTACAGCTTCCCCCAATTCGACCAGATCGCCATGAGTGGGACTCCGCCCATAACATAATTGACAGATCCAAGATGTGCTCCGGCAAGTAAAAGGGGTTCTAATATATATTGGTTGTGCTCGAAACGGTTGTGCTCGAAAGGCAGTTATGAATCGATTGACTAATCCAATTCCAATATCTTGATTTCGAGCAGCAATGCATCGTGAACCAATATATATATCGTCTGCTAATACACGACCAATTAGTGTTTGGACAAAAAGTTTTTCTGTCATCCCATTTTGAGGACTCACAGAAATACCTCGAATAGTACCACAATCTCTTCTACGCACAATAATATGTTGAACTACTTCAACAAGTCTGCGTGTAAGATATCCAGCATCCGCTGTTCGTACAGCAGTATCTACAACCCCTTTGCGGGCTCCGTAGCAGGAAATTATATATTCTGTCAAAGAAAGTCCCTCGCGTAAATTGCTTTGAATAGGTAAATCAATCATTTGTCCTTGAGGATCCGCCATTAACCCTCTCATCCCTACTAATTGGTGTACCTGAGATGCATTTCCTCTGGCTCCTGAAAAAGACATTAGATAGACTGGATTAGACGGATCCGTTATCCGAAAATTCGAATTCATTTCTTGTTTCAAATATTCACTTGTAGCATACCATATTTCAACGGATTGGCGTAATTTTTCTACTGCGTGTATAGCCCCATAATAATAGTGTTTCTCCAAAAGAAAACTCTGTTGTTCCGCGTCTTGGACTAACCATCCTTTAGAGGGTATTGTTAAAAGATCCTCTATTCCTAAAGAAATTGATGTAGTAGTGGCTTGATGGAAGCCCAGAGCCTTTATTTGATCCAGTATATGGGATGTATATCCCATTCCGAAATGATCTATTAATCTGCTAATAAGTCGTTTCATAGCAGTTCCGTCTATCTCTTTATTATGAAAGACCAGGTTGGCCCGTTCCGCCATACATAAGTACCCCCTTTTTTGGCTGAGTAGGATTCGACAATTGCTGAGTAGGATTCGACAATAGGCCTGAGTCAGTGATTCGAAAACTAAATTTACTCTCTTTCCTCAATCTTAATTTGCGCGGCAAAAAAGATGGTACTAGCGAAATCGGAATGCCCCTCGAAAGGGGCATCGCCGAATCTAATCTAACTTCCTTGTTTAGATAGTGTATGAATAGGCCCGACTAAATCCTTGTATGGCTTCCTCTATTTCTCTATAAAAAGAAATATGACCAAGAGTGGTTCGAATGTATATAGAACGGGTTTCTTTTTTTCTATTTCCGACTATTAGATAGTGGGCATAAATCTCATGATAAGTCCCAAAAGATTCATATTGAACTTCAATCGGAACTTCTCTTGACCCAATGACGCGTTGATCTAGTTTCCATCGGAGCCACAATGGACTGTTTAAACCGATTCGTTTCTGTCTATAAGCTCCCAGTGCATCATAGGAACTAGAAAAATGGGGTTCTTTATCTTTCGTATACTTATAATTATTATTATTGTAGTTGACTTTTTTATTTGGATAGTTTCCGCAACTATTATATCTATTTGCACAAATACCTCGACGGTTTCCAATCGTTAATACATAAAGTCCGATAAGCATGTCTTGGGTTGGCACGCAAATAGGATCTCCAATAGCGGGAGACAGGAGATTCATATGAGAAAACATAAGTAAACGGGCTTCCGCTTGAGCTTCCAAGGATAAAGGTAGATGAACAGCCATTTGATCCCCGTCAAAGTCCGCATTGAAACCCTTACACACTAATGGATGTAAACAAATAGTACGCCCCTCTACTAAAGTGGGTTGGAAGGCTTGTATGCCTAATCTATGCAGAGTAGGTGCTCTGTTCAACAGTACAGGATGCCCCCGCATAACTTCTTGAAGTATTTCCCATACAATGGGTTCCTTTTCCCAAATTTTTCTTTTAGCAATCCTGACATTAGAAGTAGCACGTTTCGTGATTAAATCTCGAATTACAAATAGCTGAAAAAGCTTTATTGCTATCTCTAGAGGTAATCCACATTGATGTAATGAAAGTGAAGGACCCACAACAATGACAGAACGCCCCGAGTAATCGACCCGTTTCCCAAGCAGAGTCTCACGAAACCTCCCCTCTTTACCCTCAATTACATCTGAAAGGGACTTGTATACTTTATTGTGACCATCCCTCGTCGGTTGCCCGCGGGACCCACTATCAAGAAGTGTATCCACGGCTTCTTGTACCAATTTTTCCTGGCACATTACTAAATCTGCTGGCGCTAATTCACTTCTTTTTAATAGATAGGCAAGGTTGTTGTTCCGACGGATAACTCTCTTATAAAGTTCATTAATATCCGAAGTAACTACTTTATCCCCAGACCTATAAACAATGGGTCTCAATTCGGGAGGAAGAACCGGTAATAAGCACAAAACCATCCATTCTGGTTCTACATTTGTTTGAATAAAATGTTTCGCCAATTGCATTCGTCTAATTAAAAAAACTTTTCTTATTCGTCTTTTTCTATCTTCCCATTCATCTCCACTATACCCCTCGTCTTCTAATTCCTTCCATTCAACCAAGGAATTCTCTATAATAATTCGCAAATCCAAATCCGCTAATTGTTCTCTAATAGCACCTGCTCCTGTCGCAATTTCCCGATTTCGAAATGTTGCAAAGCCGGGAGTAGAAAAAAAAGGACAAATGTTGTGGTTACAGGATGAAATTTCATCTTCGAATAAACCTCGTAATCGTAAGAAAGTAGGTTTTTTAGCGCTGGGCCTAGCAAAAGAGAAATCGCCGTATACTAGGCCCTCCAATTTCTTAAGGGGTTTATCTAAAAGATTCGCGATATAACTAGGAAGACCTTTCAAATACCACACATGAGTCACTGGACATGCCAGTTTGATGTATCCCATTTGATATCTTCGTATCCGAGAATCAACAAATTCTACCCCGCATTTTTGACAAAATTTTTCGTCTTCGTTTTCAGCTACGCTCGCTCGAGAATTTCCGCAAGCACAAATTCCACTTTTTATGGGCCCAAAGATTCTTTCGCAAAACAATCCATCTTTTTCTGGTTTATCGGTTTTATAATGAAAAGTAGAGGGCCTTGTGACTTCGCCAACGACTTCCCCATTAGGTAGGATTTTGTTAGCCCAAGCCTTTATTTGTTGAGGGGAAACGAGTCCAATTTGAAGTTGTTTATGTTTATATTGGTCAATCATAAAATAGAAATAAGAAAAGAATTTATATTTATTCCGATCAAACATCCTCCCTATTAATCTGAAAGTTCTTCTCAGATACAAGGAAATGGTTCAGTTCTAGAGCCAAAGATCGTAGTTCTCGAACGAGCACTCGAAAAGATTCTGGAGGATCCTCGTGATTAGGCACTCTTTTTCCCCAGATCGTAGCATTAAGTATTTCTTGGCGAGCTATAAGATGATCAGATTTATAAGTAAGTATCTCTTGTAAAATATGAGCAACACCAAATCCTTCTAAAGCCCAAACTTCCATTTCTCCTACTCGTTGTCCCCCTTGCTTGGCTCTTCCTCTAACAGGTTGTTGGGTAACAAGTGAGTAGGGCCCAGTAGAACGTCCATGGATTTTCTCATCAACTTGATGAATTAATTTTAAAATATAGGACTTCCCTATTAGAACAGGTTGTTCGAAGGGATCTCCTGTTCTTCCATCAAATATTCTGCTTTTTCCCGGGTACTCGGGTTCAAATACCCATGGATTTTTTGTTTGTTTACTGGCTTCATATAGTTCCGAAAACACAAGTTTTCTTGAAGCCTCTTGCTCATATCTCTCATCAAAGGGTGCTATTCTATAATGTTTCTTTAGCAGATCCCCCGCTAATCCAAGTGAGCTTTCAAATATTTGTCCCACATTCATTCGTGAGGGTACTCCTAGGGGATTGAAGACCATATCAACGGGTGTTCCATCTTGCAAATAGGGCATATCTTGCCTAGGCAAAATTTTTGAAATGATCCCCTTATTCCCGTGTCTTCCTGCTACTTTATCCCCAACTTTGATTTCGCGTTTCTGTAAAATATATACACGAACCATTATGTCGAGGGGGTCCCTCTGGATCCATTTCACATCGATAACGCGCCCTCTTCCACCTATAGGTAGTTTGAGAGAAGTTTCTTTTGAAGTGGATACCTCAAGACCAAAAATGGCCCGTAATAATCCAGCTTCCGCGATATATGAGGATTCGCTAGCTATCTGAGGCGTTAATTTACCTACTAAAATATCGCCAGTTTCTACCCAGGATCCCAACCTCACAACTCCATTTCTGTCCAAATTGCGGAGTAAATGTTCTTCTAGATGTGGTATTTCTTTAGTGATTTTTTCAGCGGAGCCTTGGGTTGTCGTATCCGTCTGAATTTCATATTTTCGGATGTGAAAAGAAGTATAAATATCCTCATATACCAAACGTTCGCTAATTAGTACTGCGTCTTCAAAATTGTAGCCCTCCCACGGCATATAAGCTACTAAAACGTTTTTTCCTAAAGCGAGTTCTCCACCAACTGTAGCTGCTCCCTCCGCTAAAATTTGCCCTTTTTTAAAGGATTTACCCTCCGGAACCCGAGGTTTTTGGTGCATACAAGTATTTTTGTTAGAGCGCTGATGAGCAACTAAAGCAATACTTATAGTCTTTCCACTACTTGATAAAAGAATCTTGTGACTATCACTAGAAATGATCTTTCCCTCGCATTCGGCTATAATAGAAACCCTCGAATCTAGAGCTGTTTGGCGTTCCAATCCAGTTCCAACAATGCACTTCTCGGACCGAGAAAGTGGAACTGCTTGGCGCTGCATATTAGAACTCATTAAAGCCCGATTCGCATCATTATGCTCAATAAAAGGAATGAGAGAGCCTCCAATAGAAAAATATTGGAAAGGAAAAATACTTCTAACATGAATCTGTTCCCATGCAATAGTAAGAAATTCTTGACGGTATCTAGCTGGAACAACCTGTTCTTCCTGAATACCTTGATTCAAGGATAAAGAATTTCCTGCTGCTATCATATAATATTCATCTCTATTTGGTGATAAATAAACCACCTGTCTCTCTTTTTTTTCTTTTGCTTTCTCAGATATTTCATAAAACGGACTCTCTATAGATCCCCACCAGTGATCAATTCTCGCATGAATAGCTAAAGATCCAGTAAGTCCAACATTGATTCCTTCGGACGTGTCAATTGGACAAATACGCCCATAGTGACTCGGATGAATATCTCGGCTCCGAAAACTTGCAGTTCTCCCCGTCAATCCTCCAGGACCCAAACAACTCACTTTTCGCCCATGAACCGTTTGTGTCAATGGATTGGTTTGGTCAAAAACTTGAGATAAGGGGTATGTGCCAAAAAAGGTCTCATAAGTAGTTATTAATAAAATCGAAGTTGAAGTTGGAGTTACTAAAGTTTGCGGAGTCGGTTTCGATTGACGTATGAATACTCTACGGATAGTTTTTTGAATTGCATGTTGTAAACGGCCAAGAGCCAATCCGAATTGATCTTGTAACAGATCCGCAACCGAACGAATACGTTTATTTTTCAAGTGATTCATATCGTCATCGTCAAGTATACCCGTTCCAAATTTCATTCCAATTAAATGATCCGTAGCGGCCAATACATCTCGTGGTAACAAGAATGTATTGTTCTGAGGTATATCAAGATTCAGTCTCCGATTCATATTTCGTCGACCAACTCTTCCTAATTCACATTTTTGTTGAAAAAATTTCTTTTGTAATTCCTCACATAAGGACTCCGAAAATACCAGGTCCCCGCCTACACAAGCAAATTGTTGATAAAACTCCAAAATAGCTTTTTCTTTTGACTCAATCCTCTTTTTCTCCTTAGCATTCGGGAAAGACAAGAAAATTTCGGGGTAGGAAACATTATCTAAAATTTCTCTTAGATTCGAACCCATAGCTGATGATAGAACTAAAATAGATATCTTTTGTTTTCTACTCACGCGAGCCCATATCCTTTCTTTTTTATCAATTGCTAATTCCGATCTTCCTCCCCAATCTGATATTATAGTCCCGGTGTATATAGAAATTCCCTTATGGTCTAATTCCGAGCGGTAGTAAATACCAGGACTTAGTAATATTTGATTGATCACAATTCGATATATTCCATTTATTATAAAGGTTCCTAAGGAATTCATTATAGGAATGTTTCCAATAGAAATGGTTTGCTTTTGCACATCGAAACCAAAAATTAATCTCGCGGATACATATAATTCAGAAGAATAAGTGAGTGATTCATACACAGCATCCCTTTCTTTTATCGAGGGTTCTAGCAATTGATATCCTTTCGCAAATAATTGAAATGCAATTTCGTGATCTGGATCTTTAATTGTTGGAAACTTCTCAAGTTCTTCTGCCAAGCCTTGATTAATGAACCTACAAAATCCCTCGAATTGGATCTGACTAAATCCGGGTATTGTGGACATTCCCTCATTCCCATTCCGGAGCATCTTAAAGTTTCCTTTTCCTATTTATCGAAAAAAAATTCCATTATCAGCTCACTCTTTATCAATCCCTACGGATCAATCTAGCAATCATGGAATCTATATTCTGTTTACTGAATCACATGAAATTCTAGGGAACTCCACATACGTATTTCATATATGTATTTCATACATATGAATAGAGATAATTTTTAGGAAAGTTCCCATTTTGCAGGGGTAGAAATGGAATTAAAATGAATTGATAAAAAACTGCTAGAAATAATTCTGCCACTTAAACTTTAACTTTATGATATTCTAATCAGATTGGATAGGAAAGATTTCTCGTTTTAGCTCCTTTCTATGAAAGAAATAAAGCCATAAAATTTATAAGCACTAGAAAGTTTGACTTTAGTTCGATTTAGAATTTAGAATAGTACGCTTAGTTTTATTTTCAAAAAGAATTTGAAGGTTCTTTTTTGTTTTCTAGTATTTGTAGCAGTAGAATTGCTGAAAAAGAAAGGATTTTGTTGTAGAATCCTAAAAAAAAGTACTTACTTTTTTTTAAGTACTTGCTAATATAGTTATCCACCTAATATCTAGTTATCCACCTAATATTTAATGCAATGAAAAATTAAAGCATGATTCCCCATAGGGATATGTACATAAGGGGGATCCATAGATAATAATGCTGTTCGGACCAGGAGTTTACCTATATACAATTCGGGAAACTTTTATTCTATTTTATTATGCCATTAAAAGGAATGGGAGGAGAGAATACTGATTTAAGAGTCGTTTACTGCTGCAATTCAAAAAAAAAATTCTAGTTCTAGTTAATGGTTCCAATTTGTTCTGAATTTTGCATGGAAATCCATTTTTGCTCCTTTGCCATCTCAATAGAATAGAAAGAAAAGGGAAGTTTTCTAAGCAATGTTTAACATAGAATCCATCGAGGAAAATAAGCAAAACAGGATGCAAAAAAGCATAAATAGATTTTTTGAAAACGATTGGAAAAAGTAAGTTTAATTACATTCAAGATAAAAGCAAAGGTGTTTTAGTAAGAAAATATGGATGAATACTTCTCGATTTTAGATCGGATTTTTTGGCGGCATGGCCAAGTGGTAAGGCAGGGGACTGCAAATCCTTTATCCCCAGTTCAAATCTGGGTGCCGCCTGATCAATCAAATACTTACCTCATAAGTTGGGGCAAGAGAGTAACTAGGTCTGGCGATACTGGATTTTGAGAATCCATACCATAGTTCTATCCTCAAACTAGGGTTTGTTTTGGCGGCAATGGCCCGTTAGCTACTAACAGAGATGAGGTAGCCTTTCCTTATTCTTTTATTAATTTGATTCGATTCGGGAATTTAAAACTATGAGGCTAAGGTTTCAGAAACCTTCATATCCACCAAAGGGCCCTAAAGGGCATTCTTTTTTAAATCTAAGATTGAAGAAGGGACTTTGCAAAGAAATCTCAAGACTTCCTAATTATCATACATTTTTTTTTAGTACATCTTACTACATACACTAAAGTAAAGAAAGGCTACAGATTCTGTCGAGAATTAGAGTAAATAGGCTGATCAAAAATCAATTTCAGCGTTGTGGATAAGGTCTCCTCGCTCTTTCATAGAAAGATAGAAAGTGGGGAAGTAGGGTTTAGCTCAAAAATAAACAGGGGTAAGGCATGGGTAAGGTAGGTATCCAATAAATATTTATCTATCCTAATTTTATGATATATTCTGACGTCCTTTGCTTATAAAAATAAAAAGGTAACAAAAGGAAGAAAAAATCTCTCTATTCCCGCGTCTTCTATTTAGGACATTCCCCCACTCCTTTTTAAAAAGGATATGTATTATATTTATACTTAATACTCTCCAACTCTACCAAAAATAATATAAAAATTTGTTAGGAGTAAATTCCTTTAACTGATTCATCTATAGTCTTAGGGCAGAATTTTGACTCTGTACCCTTAATTCCACTATGATTATTGATCAATAGTAGAATAATTCCTTCATATAAATAGGAGACATAATTTACATGGATATAGTAAGTCTCGCTTGGGCTGCTTTAATGGTAGTCTTTACATTTTCTCTTTCGCTAGTAGTATGGGGGAGAAGTGGACTCTAGGGATACTACTAATTGATTGAGTAGTCCAATTGTAGTATCAACTCTTTTCTTTAATTGATCGTTTTGCATTAATCATTTTGTCAAACTTTATTTTTTCTATCTTTCTTTAGTTTTGTTTCACTCTTGTAAAAAACTCTTTTAAGAATAAGAAAGAGTCAGTCGTTCTATTCTACTATGTTCCATTCTACTATAATAGAAAGAAATAGAATAGAAAGAAAAATAGAAAGAAATAGAATAGAAAGAGCGATTATAGTAATTAAGAATTTCTACTAGAAGTGACGAGTAAAAATAAAGCTCTTTACATAAGAAAATTAGACTTTCTTACACGAAGCTGTTCACAACATATCGCACATTTTCCATTTATACTCTTTTCTTATTCTTAGAAATTTTTTTTGTTTTTGAAGGATCTCGCGTGAAGCATCTCGCGTCATTTTTAAGTATGAAAGATTCGCAGGTTTTTTCCTTTTATTTACTTTTTTTTTACTATAGTCTATTATCGTATTATTTTTCTCCCTCTCCATGGATTCTTTCAATGAAGAATTGTCTTCGATTTTTTTTTATTTTGACTTGCTTGAAATTAAGTGGATGCAGTGAAAAAAGAAGTTGAATTAGATTACTATTTCAATCTACTAATCTATTCTATGTAGATTCAAGATAATATAATAGAAAGAATCTAAAGTGTCGTAGAAAAAACTATATGTAGTTCTTTCTACCACACTTTATGATTCCAACCAGATCCTTTCATTTAAGACTTGAATTTTTATTTTGTTTAATCCCTTTTTCATTTCTTCAATGATTAATTGGAATTCCAATTAATCATTTTGGCTGGCAGTTTTTACATAAATAATAAGTAAAAAGGCAGTAGGAACTAGAATGAACAATGCAGTAGCAATAAATGCGAGAATATTTACTTCCATAACCTCTTTATTTTATTTTTTTCACAATAACTCGGGATGTAATCCCATGGAGAGGAAAAGGGGGTATCCTGTAAATTCAAGGGGAGGACTTGCATTCTGATAATACTAAATCAATTCAATATTATGAATATAGGATCTATCAAATCAATTCATGGTTGATAGTGGAATAATATAACATAGGAAGATCCCTTATCCATACTAAGACCAAAATAGATTTTTTAATTGGATTCTGAACCCCTCTATTTTTCATCCTTTTCTACTTTTGCTTTTCTATATATATGTATAGCCAAGAATCTTTCTTATCCAATTTCCCTTTCTTTTTCTTATAGTTATACATACAATTATGTATGTATGTATTATATGACCGACCAAGAATTCATTGAATATACACAAAGAAAGTTGAAACTACAAAATGGAAGTGGTGTGGTTTATAATAACCCTCAAAAAGGAACTAATTATATTCATTCTCTAACAATAAACGAATACAATTTGTGTATGGATTCCGGTATTTTACCGGAACTCTATTCCATAAGAGTCGAATAGGAAGTTAAGATGAGGATGGTATCATCATATCATAAAAATAGAGTAATATCCTAAATTATACTAATCCACGTATGATATGTACGTCTTTCCTTATCAATAAGGGTTCCCCATAGATAGATGAATTTTTCCATTCATTGAATCCTAGTTCGGGACTGACGGGGCTCGAACCCGCAGCTTCCGCCTTGACAGGGCGGTGCTCTAACCAATTGAACTACAATCCCTGCGGGGTGTATGGCATACCCATTCTTAAATAGAACCATTAAGAAGATTCGTCTGTCGTACTCTAAGAAATAGATGAATCATATACTACATACCCACATAGGATATGTGGGTATAGTGAGAGTGGCATAACTAATATGCCGCAATTTTTTATCCCTAAAAATAAATGATAATCCACCTTTCAATAAGAAAAACTCTTTTCTTTGTTAAGAAAAGAATCAGAGAGATATGGCTTAGAAATATATTTTCCCTTTCTTTTCTCTTTATCCTTTATTTCTATGGATCAGATATTTTTTTTTTATGGAAGAAAAAAATGGATTTAGTTCATATTCACTAAGCCCTAGATTCTTGGGCCGAGCTGGATTTGAACCAGCGTAGACATATCGTCAACGAATTTACAGTCCGTCCCCATTAACCGCTCGGGCATCGACCCAGGAAGAATTTTTTCTAGGGTTTTTGATAATCTATAGATTAACCTCTTTTTATAATACTCCCTACCCCCAGGGGAAGTCGAATCCCCGCTGCCTCCTTGAAAGAGAGATGTCCTGAACCACTAGACGATGGGGGCATCACTAGACGATAGTGCTATATGGAACCACTCGTCATTATACTATAATGATAGTATGAGCAGTTTTTTGGAATTGTCAATATAGTCGAAGAGTATAAATAGATCAAAGCAAAGAGTCTTTCCTACTTTTCTGTTATGCTTTCATAGGATTTTTTTTTAGTTGATGGTTAGGTTAATTCACGGATCATCCCCTGCTTTTTAGGGGAATTCATTTTAAAGGGTATAGAATAAGAATAGATTAATAAAAAGGATTCTAGATTAGTTCAGTACAGATATTGATTTGATTGCTCTAACAGGAAAAAGAGTCCAATTTCATTTCTTTTTTGCAATTTAAACTCTGTGCTTCGTTTAGTATTCAGACCAAAAATGTGGGCATCTACCACTAAATGTAAATGAAATCATAAAATTCAAGAAAAAAAAAAGAAAAAAGTGAATGCATTTAGTAGAAAAGTACTCTAACGGATTTGAACCGATGACTTCTGTCTTGCCGTGGCATTACTCTACCACTAGTGGAAAAGCCCTTTATCGGATTTGAACCGATGACTTATGCCTTACCATGGCATTACTCTACCACTGAGTTAAAAGGGCTTTTTATTCAAAAATTCGCCACTTTCATTTCCCATTATAGGTCTACTGCATAATGTACATAATATATGTATATATATATAGATATATATCTAGAGATTTTACTAGTTTTTTTTCTATATTGAGATATAGAAGTTTATTCGCGGTGAGGTTCAAAAAGGCCAAAGGGCACCAGTGCTCAGAATGTTCTGCAGAATTAGGGACTTTTTTTTCTATTGGCTGATCTTATGATGAGAAATTTCTCCATTTATGTTTTATTTCTCCTAATTCTAATGGGGGGTATAAAGGAATTCGCGCTCTGCATATACCCATATGGCTGGGTATTAATTTTCAGCGATATACTTCTTATCTGTCTGTTATTGGAGTTTTATCAACAATTTTATTCTAAAAAGTGGGCAGTCGATTTTATACTGCAGAGTAGAAAATATATTCTACCAAAAAAGAAAAGAAAGAAAGGGATTGATGGGGACTGTACTGTTTCCTATATTTCTTAGTGTATATTGTAGGAATAATCAAACTATAGAATACGAAGAATACGATCCTAATCGAAATGCATACATTTGGTTCATACCCTAGTGGGATGGTAATAAGAGATTTCTTTTACAGACTGTCCTCTAAATCCTAAAGTAAAGGCCCGCGATTGAAGTACCAACTGCTCACTTTTCTCCGTAGATTAGATGGAATTCCTCGAATGGCTACCCTTGACAAAGGGTAGCGTTGGTCCCATAATCTACATGTAGCGGGTATAGTTTAGTGGTAAAAGTGTGATTCGTTCTATTAATAACTGAATTTGAAATGATATACTTAAGACATCCTTAAGTTTTTTATATTCATATTCCGATGAAAACTTTAGTTCTTATAAAGGGTTTAATCCTTTTCCTCTCAATAGCATATTGAGGAAGAATATACATTCTCGCAATTAGTATCCAAAGACTAATTAAATTTGCATGCAAAATACAAATTTGATTATAAGTACAGAGTCGCGAAGCATAATTTTGCATTGGATTAAGTATTCCAATTGAATAAATATGAGTAAAGGATCTATGGATGAAGATACAAAAAAGTTTATTTCCAATCGTAACTAAATCTTCTTTTAGTTAAAAAAGAAATGGAAGCCCAATAGCTAAAAAACGATAGTTTTGGTTTACTAGAACCATCAGGATATTGTTTCAGCTCGGTGGAAACCCAGCTCTTTTCCTCAGGATCTCTTGAATGAAATTAGGGAACGAAGTAAATAGATTAGATAGATATTTAGTAGAATTTCTATCTCCTACTCTATAGGGATCATCTAGAAAGCGGAGAGCTTTGGTTCCATTCAGACAGAAAAGCTGACATAGATGTTAAGTGGTGAGAATAGCCATAAAGGAGCCGAATGAAATCAAAATTTCATGTTCGGTTTTGAATTAGAGACGTTAAAAATAATCAACCAACGTCGACTATAACCCCTAGCCTTCCAAGCTAACGATGCGGGTTCGATTCCCGCTACCCGCTCCTCTGTATAAAAAGACTATTCTATTTGTCTAGACATGGTAGAGACTTGTAGTCAACCTTTTTCGTCCACCAGTTTTTGGCCCTACAGAGCGGAGTAGAGCAGTTTGGTAGCTCACGAGGCTCATAACCTTGAGGTCACGGGTTCGATTCCCGTCTCCGCACTTAGCAGTCCAGATAAATAAATGGACTATTTTATTTGTATAGATATGGTAGAGGGCTATATCCTACTCTTTTTTTATTCAGCAGGCAGAAAAGAAATAAAAGAAAAAATAAATAAAAGAAAGGCATAGTCTGTCCCCCTTTAAAAGCCATTTTCTCTTGTTTGTCTCGGTGAATCCCCGGTTTAGGGCACCCTCTTGGCAAGTTCTATTTTCGCTCCCGAAGCAC